CAGTATTGTGGGTTGGTTATTTTGCGGTATGGTCGTTGGAGATTTAATAGGGATGAAGCAGAGTTGAGTTTGTGTATCTATAGATATATGAATGGAAGTTTTATAATAATGTTTAAAGTTAGTGACTAGCTGGGATTTTGGTATACGTATGTATAGATTTTCATCTAGGTCTTATATACGGGTATATGTTTAGTCTTGTTTTTGGGGTTTGGCAGGACGTAATGAATGTATATCTTTGTTGTAGGACTGAACGGGGGGTAAGGGGGGTTTGGTTAAGCTAGTTGTATATCTATTAGGTATACGTGTATACGTGTATACGTGTATACGTGTATACGTGTATACGTGTATACGTGTATACGTGTATACGTGTATACGTGTATACGTGTATACGTGTATACGTGTATACGTGTATACGTGTATACGTGTATACGTGTGCGCGTATACGTGGGTGCGCCTATGTGCGTCCGGTTGGAACGTTGGGTATTGAAGTAGTATGTCCTGTGACCATTGACTGAATAGCACCTTATCTGTATCTTGCTGAGTCCTAGCATAGTGAATAAGCCCAGCTACAAGGTATTTGACTGCGTCGAGACTTTTAAGTCATAGCTGAGTCATAGCAAGGTCGACCCCCCCAAATAAAAAGATACCAAATGCATGACACCACAGTTATGTGTGATCATGGGCTGATTAGTAATTAGTCCATCGAGATGTCCTATTTGAGATAACTGTAGGATTGGAGTGAACAATTCCATGGCCCTGAAGTAAGAACCAGATGCCAGGTATAGTTCCAGTGTAGAAACCCCCACGTTGAAATGGGCCCGGAGCAAGAAGAGGTACACGCTCAGGCAAGGGTTGTTGGTTTCTCGGGGCTAGGTGATCAAGCTTCCTCGGACAGTTGAGGTCCATGAAGAAATAGTTATTTGATGAGCTTTATGTACGATATACACAGTATGTATTATGTAATATAATGGATATAATGTACATGCCTAATATTCATGGGGACTATCATTTAATGCACGATATACATAGTATGTATTATGTAATATAATGGATATAATGTACATGCCTAATATTCATGGGGACTACCATTCAATGCACGATGTACATAGTATGTACTATGTAATATAATGGATATAATGTACATGCCCATGTTTATGGGGGTCACCATTTAATGTATAGTATGTATAGTATGTATTGTATAGCGAGTGTGGTGTACGTACTTGTGTAGGTTTTGTGGTAAAAAATGGACATACTGGGCAAGTACAGTGTGATGGGATGTAATATATGAATTGAGAAGGATTTGGGGTGAGGTTCTGGTATTGCAGGGAATAGTTTAAAGAGAATTTCAGCTTTGGGTGCTGATGGTGGGGCTGTTGCTTCTTCCTTGAAGTCTTAGGGAGAGTAGTTGTTCTCCTTTTTTGGTTTACAAGACCAGGGTATTTCATATACTACAAAGACTCTTCATTTTAGGAGCTGGTTTTCGATTATACCGGAAATGGGTATGAGGATTAGGATGGTAAGAAAGTATAGAATGGAGGCTAGTTGGCCGATGGTGATAAATGGGTGTTCTACTGGCTGTCCTCCGATTCATGTTAGTGTTAGTAGGTCTGCTACTAAAAGTCAGAATAAGCATTGGCTAAGAGGTCGGAATATTATGCCTCGTTGTTTTGAGGTATTGAGTAGGGGTAGGATAGCTAGGATTAGGATTGATAATACTAGGGCTGTAACTCCTCCTAGTTTGTTGGGAATGGATCGAAGGATTGCGTATGCGAATAGGAAATATCATTCGGGCTTGATATGGGGTGGGGTATTTAGGGGGTTGGCGGGGGTATAGTTGTCGGGGTCTCCTAGGAGGTCTGGTGAGAATAGTACCAGGAGTATTAAGATTAGGATTAGGAGTAGGAGGCCTAGGATGTCCTTGATGGTGTAGTATGGGTGGAATGGGATTTTGTCTGAGTCGGATGTTAGTCCTGAGGGGTTGTTGGATCCTGTTTCGTGGAGGAATAGGAGGTGGACTGCTGCTAGGGCTGAGATGATGAATGGGAGGATGAAGTGGAAGGCGAAGAATCGTGTTAGAGTGGCCTTGTCTACTGAGAATCCACCTCAGATTCATTCTACAAGATTAGTTCCAATATAGGGGATTGCCGATAGGAGGTTGGTGATGACTGTGGCTCCTCAGAAGGATATTTGACCTCATGGTAATACATATCCTATAAAGGCTGTGGCTATGACTGCGAATAGTAGAAGAATCCCGATGTTTCACGTTTCTGAGAAGGTGTGTGAGCCGTAGTACATGCCTCGGCCGACATGCATAAACAGGCAAATAAAGAATATGGAGGCTCCGTTGGCGTGTATGTACCGGATGATTCAGCCGTAATTGACGTCGCGGCAGATGTGGGTTACTGATGAGAAAGCGGTTGCTGTGTCTGACGTGTAATGTATGGCCAGGAATAGGCCTGTCAGGATTTGCAAAATCAAGCATACTCCTAGTAGGGAGCCGAAGTTCCATCATGCTGAGATATTGGAGGGAGCGGGGAGGTCGATGAATGATTCGTTGATAATTTTGATAAGTGGGTGTGATTTTCGGATGTTGGTCATTAAGTTCTTATAGTTGAAGTACAACGATGGTTTTTCATATCATTGGTCATGGTTAGATTCCATGTGGGAATAATGATAACATACATTGTGTTTATTTTAAGTGTTATTTTGGTAATTAGCTTTGTTAGTTTTTCTTCAAAGCCTTCGCCTATTTATGGTGGGTTTGGTTTAATTGTGGCTGGTGGTGTTGGTTGTGGCATTGTGTTGAATTCGGGAGGGTCTTTCTTGGGTTTAATGGTTTTTTTAATTTATTTGGGAGGTATACTTGTGGTGTTTGGTTATACTACAGCAATGGCTACTGAGCCTTATCCTGAGGCCTGGGTGTCTAATAAGGTTGTGTTGGGGATATTTGTCATAGGGGTGTTGGTAGAGTTGTTGGTGGCTTGCTATGTTCTGGTAGAGGATGAGGTTGAGATTATTTTTAGTTTTAATGGTGCTGGTGATTGGGTTATTTATGATACAGGTGATTCGGGGTTTTTTAGTGAGGAGGCCATGGGGATTGCGGCTCTGTATAGTTATGGGACTTGATTGGTTATTGTTACTGGTTGATCCTTGCTTACTGGTGTACTGGTAATTATGGAGATTACTCGTGGAAATTAGTTAGTGCTAAGCTGAGGGCTAGGGTGACTATGAAGGAGAGGAAATAAAGTTTAATTAGTCCTTTTTGGTTAGATACAATAGTTGATATTTTCATTTGGAAGTGGGAGATGGATTTGGGTAATACGTTTTCTAGTCAGATTATATCTAGTAATATTGATGCAGATTTTTGGCTTATGCTTAGGTTGGCTATTGGTAGGGAGCGGTGGATGATGATGGGGAAGTAGCCTAGGAGGTTAGAAAATTTGAATAGGTTTGAAGGGTAGTCAAATTTTAAATTTTTAGTTATGAGGTTGAGTTCTAATGCCAGGATAAAGCCTATAATGGTTACGGTAAGGGCGGTTAATTTTAGGTAATTGGGTATGGTTATTTGTGGAATGTTCATTGGAGGGATGTTGTAAGAGATTAGATATCCTGCGAAGATGCTCCCAATTAAAAGACGTTTAATAGAGTTTGTTAGGGATGGGTTATTTTCATTGATTAAGATTAAAGAATTGAAACGAGGCTGTCCTAGAAGTGTGAAGAACATGATTCGAGTGCTGTAAATGGCGGTCAGGGATGTGGCGATGAGAGTTATTAATAGGGCTCAGGCGTTGGTATACGACGTGTTGGCGGTTTCGATGATTAAGTCTTTAGAGTAGAATCCGGTTAGGAAGGGTATTCCTGTAAGTGCGAGACTTCCTACGATGAGGGAGGTGGTGGTGAATGGTATTGGTTTGTATAGGCCGCCTATTTTTCGAATATCTTGTTCGTCATTTAGGCTGTGGATAATTGAACCAGAGCATATAAATAGTATGGCTTTGAAGAATGCGTGTGTGCAGATGTGTAGAAATGCGAGGTGAGGTTGGTTGATGCCAATTGTTACAATTATAAGTCCTAGTTGGCTTGATGTGGAGAAGGCAATGATTTTTTTAATGTCATTTTGTGTTAAGGCACATATGGCTGTGAATAGTGTGGTAATAGCTCCTAGGCATAGTGTTAGGGTCTGGATAGTTTTATTTTGTTCTATAAGGGGGTGGAAGCGGATGAGTAGGAATACCCCGGCTACTACTATTGTGCTTGAGTGGAGTAGGGCGGATACGGGCGTGGGTCCTTCTATGGCTGACGGTAGTCATGGGTGAAGTCCGAATTGGGCGGATTTGCCAGCGGCCGCTAGAAGAAGACCTGTTAGTGGAGTGTTTAGATTTTCATGTTGAGTGATGAAGATCTGTTGGAAGTCTCATGCATTTAGGTTGGTGAGAAATCATGCTATGGCTATAATGAATCCTACATCTCCGATGCGGTTATACAAGATTGCTTGTAGGGCAGCGGTATTAGCGTCCGTTCGACCATATCATCATCCGATGAGTAGGAAGGATATAATTCCTACTCCTTCTCAACCAATAAATAGTTGGAATAGGTTATTGGCAGTCACTAGGATTATTATTGTGACAAGGAATATGAGGAGATATTTAAAGAATCGGTTGATATATGGGTCTGCATGTATATATCACATTGAAAATTCTATGATGGATCATGTGACGAATAGGGCTACTGGTACGAAGATAATTGAGAAGTAGTCGAGTTTGAAGCTTAGGGAGAGTTTTAGGGTTTGGACTGTCATTCAGTGTCAGTTTGAGATGATTGTTTCTTGTCCGGAGAAAATAAATATTATGGCTGGAATTATGCTGATGGTAAAGGCGTAGGAGGTTGTGGTTTTTACATAGTTAGGATATAGGTTGTTTTTGTATATTTGGGTGTTGGATATAATGATTGGTAGGAATAGAATAAGTAATGATGTTAATATGAGGGGAGTAAATATGTTTATTACTTTTATTTGGAGTTGCACCAATTTTTTGGTTCCTAAGACCAATGGATTACTTCTATCCTATAAAAGTTGAAAAAGCCATATTTTTAGGTATGGGTGCATGAGTTAGCAGTTCTTGCGTACTTTTTCGGTAAATAAGAAGGTTTGAGCTTCTATCACTAGATTCACAATCTAACGTTTTGTGTTAAACTATATTTACAGTAGATGGGGCCTAGAATGATCTTGGGGTTGAGTGATAGTAATAGGAGTGGGAGCAGGTGGAGTGCCATGAGGGCGTTTTCTCGTGTGAAGGATGGTTTGATGTTTTTGATGTGATATGAATTTTTTCCTCGTTGAGTTGTGATTATTATGTAGAGGGAGTATAGGGCTGTAATAATGATGTTTATTCCTATTAGGATGATGGTAATGTTGGATCATGAGAAAGAGGCTATTACTACGAATAGTTCTCCAATTAGGTTAATTGATGGTGGTAGGGCTAGGTTTGCAAGGCTGGCTAATAGTCATCAGGCGGCTATTAGGGGAAGTAGGGTTTGCAAGCCCCGGGCTAGAATTATTGTTCGGCTGTGTACTCGTTCATAGTTTGAGTTTGCGAGACAGAATAGTATGGAGGATGTTAGCCCGTGGGCAATTATTAGGGCCGTTGCTCCTATATAACTTCATGGTGTTTGAATGAGGACTGCTACGATGACTAGGGCTATGTGGCTTACAGATGAATATGCAATTAGGGATTTTAAATCTGTTTGACGCAGGCAGATAGAACTTGTTATGATTATTCCTCATAATGAAAGTATTAGGAAGGGATATGCTATTTGGCCTGTTAGTGGGTTAAGTAGTGTTGTAATGCGTATTATTCCATATCCTCCTAGTTTTAGAAGTACGGCAGCAAGGACTATTGATCCGGCAATTGGGGCTTCTACATGCGCTTTGGGTAGTCAAAGATGTAGTCCGTATAGGGGTATTTTTACTATAAATGCTATTATACATGCTAGTCACATGAAGATGTTGGATCAGGTGGTTGAGACTGGTTCAGCTCAGTATTGGATAATCAAGAAGTTTAATGACCCAGAGGTGTTTTGTATATAGAGCAGGGCTACTAGGAGAGGAAGTGATCCTACTAGAGTATAGAATAGGAAATATAAGCCTGCATTTAGTCGTTCTGTTTGATTTCCTCAGCGGGTGATGATAACTAGGGTTGGGATGAGTGTGGCCTCAAATAAAATATAAAATATAATTAGTTCTATGGCAGTAAAGGTTATAATTAGGAATAGTTGAAGGAGGGTGAGTATTGTAATGTATAGTTTTTTTCGGGTTGGAGTTTCGTTTGATAGGTGGGACTGGCTGGCTATAATTATTAATGGTAGAAGTCATGTTGTTAATGCTAGTAGGGGTGCAGAAAGTGAGTCTGAGAAGAATAATAGTGAGAAGTTAAGGCTGTTATCGTTGGGTTGGTTTAGGTAGGTGAGGCTGATGAGGCTAATCAGTAGGCTATATATTGTTGAGTTAATTCAGATTATAGTGGGTTTGGATATTCATGTGAGTGGAATTAGCATGGCGGTTGGGATAATAATTTTTAGCATTGTAGGAGGTTGAGATTTTGTACGTAGTCGGTCCCGTATGTATTGGATACCATAACTAGTAAGGATAGACCTAGGGCTGCTTCACAGGCAGCAAATACTAGTAGGACAATTGGGGCTATGTTAGCTAGTGTGAAATGGTTATTTAAAATTATCATAGTTAATATAATAAATAGGGCTAGTATTATGCCTTCTAAGCATAAGAGGGAGGATATTAGGTGGGAGCGATAGATCAGTAAGCCTAGGAGGGATGTGGTGAAAGCTAGGAAGATGTTAATGTATACAATGGACATTTGATAATTATAGTGTGTACTATAGTCTAATGAGTCGAAATCATTTGTTTTGGTTTAAACTAATTATCATATTCGGTTCATTCTAGTCCTTTTTGGGTTCATTCATAGGCTAGGCTTGCGGCTAGGAGTAGAATTAATAGTAATGCTGTGGCAAGCATAGTTGGTAGGTTATCTGTCTGCGAGGCTCAGGGTAGGGGGAGGAGGAGTGCAATCTCTAGGTCAAATAGCAGGAATGTAATGGCCACTAGGAAGAATTTTATAGAGAAGGGTAGACGGGCGGATCCTATGGGGTCAAATCCGCATTCATATGGACTTGCTTTCTCTGCGTATACGTTCAGCTGGGGTAGTCAGAATGCGATTAATACAAGTAGTGCAGATAATGTTGTATTGGTGAGTAAGGTTAATATTATGTTTATTATTTCTTTTCGGGGTGTACCGAAACTGGTTGATTGGAAGTCAACTGTACTAGTTGATACTAAAGAAATAAGATCCTCATCAATAAATGGAAACATATAGGAATAATCATACTACATCTACGAAGTGCCAGTATCAGGCGGCGGCTTCAAATCCGAAGTGATGATTAGATGTGAAGTGGAATTTTAGTTGGCGGAAGAAGCAAACGATGAGAAAAGTGGATCCGATGATTACGTGTAGTCCGTGGAATCCTGTGGCTATGAAGAATGTGGATCCGTAGATTCCGTCCGAAATTGTAAAAGGTGTTTCGTAGTACTCTGAGGCTTGGAGTAGTGTGAAGTACACTCCCAGGGAGATTGTGATGAATAGGGCTTGGAGCATGTGTTTTCGGTTACCTTCCATTAGGCTGTGGTGAGCTCAAGTGATTGATACTCCTGAGGCTAATAATACAGAAGTGTTAAGTAGTGGTACTTCTAGGGGGTTGATAGGAGTGATACCTGTAGGAGGCCAGCAACCTCCTAGTTCTGGGGTTGGGGCGAGACTTGAGTGGTAAAATGCTCAGAAAAAGCCTGCGAAGAAGAATACTTCTGAGATGATGAATAAAACTATACCGTACCGCAGTCCTTTTTGGACGATGGGTGTATGGTGACCTTGGAATGTGCTTTCTCGGATAATATCCCGTCATCATTGGTATATAGTCAGTAAGTTGGTTGTTAGTCCGAGGGTTAGTAGTAGTGTGGAGTTAAAGTGAAATCATATTGCTAATCCTGATGTTATCAGGAGGGCTGAGAGAGCTCCTGTAAGCGGTCATGGGCTTGGATTTACTATGTGATATGCGTGGGCTTGGTGGGTCATTAAGTGTTGTCATGTAAATATAAGCTTACTAACAGGGTGAAGACGTAGGCTTGAATTAGGGCTACGGCGAATTCAAGGATCGTTAGTAGGATAAGAATAATAAAGGTGATGAGGGCAATGGGGGTACTGATGTTCATTAGAGCAAGAGTGGCTCCTCCAATTAAGTGAATTAACAAGTGACCTGCAGTGATGTTGGCTGTGAGTCGCACGGCTAAGGCTATAGGTTGGATGAAAAGGCTGATGGTTTCAATGATAATGAGCATGGGGATTAGAGGGAGTGGTGTTCCTTGGGGTAGGAAATGGGCTAGGGATGCTTTTGTTTTGTGTCGAAACCCAATAACTACGGTGCCGGCTCATAGGGGAATGGCCATTCCTAGGTTTATTGATAGTTGTGTTGTGGGTGTAAATGAGTGTGGCAGTAGACCTAATAAGTTAGTTGAGCCAATGAATAGGATTAGAGATATTAATATTAGAGATCATGTTTGTCCTTTGTGATTGTGGATGGCTAGTATCTGTTTTGATGTTAGTTGGACTAATCATTGTTGGAGAGAGATTAGGCGATTATTGATTAATCGGTTAGGTGAAGGAAATAAAACGCTTGGAAATAGGATGATTAGTACGACGATGGGGAGTCCCATTATAGTTGGGGTAGTGAAAGAGGTGAATAGATTTTCGTTCATTTTTTTTCTCAAGGGGAAAGCTGTTTTATTGATGTGGTGGGTTTGGGCTCTGGATTTCATGGGTAGGAGTATTTCGAGATTTTTAGTTGAAATATGATGAATAGTGTTACGGTTATTGATAGAATAGTGATAAATCAGGTTGATGTGTCTAGTTGCGGCATGTCATTAAGGAGAGGTTGAGCTCCCAATCTTTAACTTAAAAGGTTAATGCTTGTTTAGCTTCTTAATGATTTTACAGTATAGATGCTGATCATTTTTCAAAGTATGCTAGTGGAACTAGTTCTAGTACGATGGGTATGAAGCTGTGGTTTGAGCCGCAGATTTCTGAGCATTGACCGTAATATAGTCCAGGTCGTGTGCTCATGAGAGTTGTTTGGTTTAATCGTCCCGGGATGGCGTCAGTTTTTAGGCCTAAAGAGGGAACCGCTCATGAGTGTAGAACATCCTCTGATGAAATTAACATTCGGATAGTTATTTCTATGGGCAGGACTACTCGATTGTCAACTTCTAGCAGTCGTAGTTCTCCGGGTTTTAAATCTTGGGTGGGGATTATGTAGGAGTCGAAATTCAGGTCTTCGTAATCTGTATATTCGTAGCTTCAGTATCATTGATGTCCTATAGTTTTTACGGTTAGGGAGGGATTATTGATTTCGTCTATTATGTAGAGGATTCGTAGGGAGGGAAGTGCGATGAGGATTAGAATAATGGCTGGTAGGATTGTTCAGATGGTTTCTACTTCTTGAGCGTCTATTGTGCTTGTATGTGTAAGTTTGGTTGTTAGTATTAACGAGATGATGTATAGTACTAGGGAACTAATCAGGAATACAATTATTAGTGTGTGGTCGTGGAAGTGTAATAGTTCCTCTATAATAGGTGATGTGGCGTCTTGGAATCCCAGTTGGAACGGATATGCCATGGAGATACAAAGGGTTTAAACCTATAATTTAACTTTGACAAAGTTATGTAATTTTTTACTAGTACCTCTTTATCGAGAAAGACATAGTGGTTATGACGTTGGCTTGAAACCAGTATTAGAGGGTTCGACTCCTTCCTTTCTTATTTTGTGGACACGTAGGTTGGTTCTTCAAATGTATGGTATGGAGGGGGACATCCGTGTAATCATTCGAGGTTGGTTGTGGTCAGTTCTACTGTTGCAACTTCTCGTTTAGATGCAAAAGCTTCCCATACTATGAAAATTATTAGTATTACTGCTGTGAGTGAGATAAAGGAGCCTATTGAAGAGATTGTGTTTCAGGTTGTGTAAGCATCTGGGTAATCGGAGTAACGTCGAGGTATTCCGGATAGTCCAAGGAAATGTTGAGGAAAGAATGTTATGTTTACGCCTACAAATATAATTGTGAAGTGGATTTTTGCTCAGGTATTGTCTAGGGTATATCCTGAGAACAGGGGAAATCAGTGTACGAAGCCTCCTATGATGGCAAATACCGCTCCCATAGACAACACGTAGTGGAAGTGAGCTACTACATAATATGTGTCGTGGAGTACGATATCTAGAGAGGAGTTGGCTAGTACGATGCCTGTTAGTCCTCCTACTGTGAATAGAAAGATGAAGCCCAGGGCTCATAATATAGCGGGTGATCATTTGATATTTCCCCCATGGAGAGTAGCAAGTCAGCTAAATACTTTTACTCCTGTGGGAATAGCAATAATTATAGTGGCTGATGTGAAGTATGCTCGTGTGTCGACGTCTATTCCTACGGTGAATATATGGTGGGCTCACACGATAAAGCCTAGAAAACCAATGGATATTATCGCTCAGACTATTCCTATATAACCAAAGGGTTCTTTTTTACCTGAATAGTAAGTAACGATATGAGAAATTATTCCGAAGCCTGGTAGGATTAGGATGTACACCTCTGGATGTCCAAAAAATCAGAATAGATGTTGATACAGAATAGGATCTCCTCCTCCAGCAGGATCGAAGAATGTGGTATTTAGGTTGCGGTCTGTCAGGAGTATGGTAATCCCAGCCGCCAGGACCGGTAATGATAGGAGTAGTAGGACGGCAGTAATTAAGACTGATCAAACAAATAAAGGTGTTTGGTATTGGGATATGGCTGGGGGTTTTATATTAATGATTGTGGTAATAAAGTTGATTGCTCCTAGAATTGAGGATACACCTGCGAGGTGAAGAGAGAAGATGGTTAAATCCACAGATGCTCCTGCATGGGCCAGATTGCCGGCTAGAGGGGGATATACAGTCCATCCAGTTCCTGCTCCTGCTTCCACTATTGATGATGCAAGCAGAAGTAGGAAGGACGGGGGTAGGAGTCAGAAGCTTATGTTGTTTATTCGAGGGAATGCTATGTCGGGTGCTCCGATTATTAGTGGTACTAATCAGTTTCCAAAGCCTCCAATCATAATAGGCATTACTATAAAGAAGATTATGACGAATGCATGGGCAGTTACGATTACGTTGTAGATCTGATCATCTCCTAATAGGGAACCGGGTTGGCCGAGTTCGGCTCGAATTAGAAGGCTGAGAGCAGTCCCTACTATGCCCGCTCAGGCGCCGAATAATAAGTACAAGGTGCCAATATCTTTGTGGTTAGTAGAGAATAATCATCGGTTTATGAACATAGGTAAAATGGCTGAGTAAGCATTAGACTGTAAATCTAAAGACAGGGGTTTGAGTCCTCTTTTTGCCAAAGCTCTGTGGTGAAATATCATGTTGAATTGCAAATTCAAAGAAGCAGCTTTGACGCTGCCGGGGCTTCTCCCGCCTTTTTTCCCCTAGGCGGCGGGAGAAGTAGATTGAAGCCAGTTGATTAGGGTGTTTAGCTGTTAACTAAAGTTTCGTGGGATGGAAGCCCACCAATCTAGTAAGGGCTTAGCTTAATTAAAGTGTTTGATTTGCAATCAATTGATGTGAGGTGTATTCTCGCAGTCCTTAGGGATTGTGTGCAGGAGTTAAATCGGTGTGATTTGCTTAGGGCTTTGAAGGCTCTTGGTCTGTTTTAACCTAAACTCCTAGTCCAGAATTGATAGTAGTGGTGTGAGTGGGATTATTATGGTCGAGGTGATGATTAATGGGGATAGGAGGGGTATCTTTTTTGTGTTGTTGAACTGCCATTTTATTTTTATGCTGTTTGTTGAGGGAAACATGGTTAGTGTTGTGGCATATGTAAGTCGCATGTAAAAGTATAGATTGAGTAGGGCGGTGATGGCTAGTAGCGTTGGTATAATGATTATTTCATTTTTAGTTAGCTCTTGGATGATTATTCATTTTGGGATAAATCCTGATAGTGGGGGGAGTCCTCCTAGGGATAGCATTAGTGCTATAATGAGGGAGGTGATTAGGGGTGTTTTGTTTCATGTTTGTGATAGTGTTAGGGTTGTTGTGGCAGAGTTGTATATAAATAGTATGAAGGTGGTTAGTGTTATGGTGATATATATTGTTAGGTTTAGGATTATTATTGTGGGGTTATACAGGGTGATAGCGGCCATTCACCCTATATGGGCGATTGAGGAGTATGCTAGGATTTTTCGTAGTTGTGTCTGGTTAAGTCCCCCTCAGCCCCCTACTAGGACTGATGCGACGGCTATTGATAATAGTAGGGTGGGGTTGATAGCGGGTGAAATTTGGTATAGGACTGATAGTGGTGCAATTTTTTGTCACGTTAGCAGGATTAGGCCTGAGGATATGGGGATTCCTTGTGTGACTTCTGGTACTCAGAAGTGGAATGGGGCTAGGCCTAGTTTTATTGCTAAGGCGATGGTAATTATGGTGGATGATATTGGGTTGAGGGTATTTAGTATCATTCATTGTCCTGAGTGTAGGAGGTTGATGGTGATTCCCATTATTAGGAGTATGGATGCGGTTGCTTGTGTTAGGAAATATTTTGTGGATGCTTCTGTGGCTCGTGGATTGGATTTTTTTATAAGAATGGGAATGATGGCTAGTATGTTTATTTCGAAGCCGATTCAGATTATTAGTCAGTGGGAGCTTATTAGTACGATTATAGTTCCTGAGATGACGGTTGATATGATAATAATGAAGATAGGAGGTTTAATTAGTACGGGAAGGGTATAAACCAACATTTTCGGGGTATGGGCCCGATAGCTTATTTAGCTGACCTTACTGTAGAATGTGGTGTAATATGGTAGCACAAAGATTTTTGAGTTCTTGGGATTAGGTTCGAGTCCTATAATTCTAGAAATAAGGGGATTTAAACCTCTATTATTTACTCTATCAAAGTAACTCTTTTGTCAGACATATTTCTTATGTTTGGGGTGGAATGCTGGCTGTAATAATGGGTAAGGATACATGTCATATGCATAGGGCTAGTGTTAGGGGTAGGAAATTTTTTCACAGAAGATGTATTAGTTGGTCGTATCGGAATCGTGGATAGGATGCTCGGATTCACAGGAAAGTGATAGTTAGAAGTAGTGTTTTGATGGTGAAGTTTGCAGTGTATAGTTCTGGTATAAGTGGATTGTGATACGCTCCGAAGAATAGGATTGTTGTGAGGCCGTTTATTATAATGATATTGGCATATTCTGCCATGAAGAATAGGGCGAAAGGGCCTGCTGCGTATTCTACGTTGAAGCCGGATACGAGTTCTGATTCTCCTTCTGTTAGGTCGAATGGGGCTCGATTAGTCTCTGCTAATGTTGAGATGAATCATATTATGGCTAAGGGTCACGCGGGAATGATGAGTCATATATGTTCTTGTGTGATGATTAGTGTAGCTAGTGTGAAGGAGCCGTTTATTAGTAGTACGGATAGTAGGATAATGGCTAGTGTGACTTCGTATGAGATTGTTTGGGCTACGGCTCGTAAGGCTCCAATTAGGGCGTATTTTGAGTTTGAGGCTCATCCTGATCATAAGATTGAGTATACGGCGAGGCTAGATATGGCTAGTATGAAGAGTACTCCTAGGTTTATGTTGATGAGTGGATAGGGTATGGGTAGGGGGATTCACATGGTTAAGGCTAGTGTGAGGGCTAGGATTGGGGCTATGATGAATATGGATATGGAGGATGTGAGAGGTCGGAGTGGTTCTTTGGTGAAGAGTTTTAGGGCGTCTGCGATGGGTTGTAGTAGACCGTATGGTCCTACAATGTTTGGTCCTTTGCGAAATTGTATATAGCCTAGTACTTTGCGCTCAACTAGTGTTAGGAAGGCTACGGCGAGGAGGATGGGGATGCTTAGTGAGAGGATGTTGAGTATAAACATGTTGTTAGGGAGAGGAATTGAACCTCTGGTAGTAAAGGTTTAAGTTTTATGCATTTACCGGGCTCTGCCACCCTAACAAACCCAGGGGTCTTGGGTAGTGTGTTGTGTGAGTTGTTTAGATTAAGATTATATCATCTGTTGTACTGAAGGCGCTTGTGTGAAGTTGGCCTTATTTCTCTTGTCCTTTCGTACTGGGAGAAATCGTTTAATAGATAGAAACCGACCTGGATTGCTCCGGTCTGAACTCAGATCACGTAGGACTTTAATCGTTGAACAAACGAACCTTTGATAGCTGCTGCACCATCGGGATGTCCTGATCCAACATCGAGGTCGTAAACCCTATTGTCGATATGGACTCTGAAATAGGATTGCGCTGTTATCCCTAGGGTAACTTGTTCCGTTGATCAAATGTTTTGGATCAATTTATGATGTAATACTTTCGACTGGTTAGTCTAGATTTAAATCACTCGGAGGTTGCTTTATTCTCCGAGGTCGCCCCAACCTAAATTGTTGACTCATATAGGGGTTTGTTGTTCCTGTCGGTTGTATTATATGGTCCCTTGAGTCAGTTAATTGAAGCTCCATAGGGTCTTCTCGTCTTATTGTTGTATTCCCGCCTCTTCACGGGAAGGTCAATTTCACGGATTGGAAGTAAGAGACAGTTAAACCCTCGTGTGGCCGTTCATACGAGTCCCTATTTAGGGAACAAGTGATTATGCTACCTTTGCACGGTCAGGATACCGCGGCCGTTTAACTAATGTCACTGGGCAGGCAGTGCCTCTAATACTAGAAATGCTAGAGGTGATGTTTTTGGTAAACAGGCGGGGTTTGTGTTTGCCGAGTTCCTTTTACTTCTTTTAATCTTTCCTTGATTGCACACCTGTGTTGGGTTAACAGTTGTTTTGATATTTGTTTTATGGTTAGATTATCTTTATCTTGTTGTTAACTATCAGTGGTTATCCGTTCTGATATAAGCTTATGCAAGGAGAAATATTTCTTGTTACTCATATTAGCATTATTGCTTCTATTGTTAAATAGATTAGCCCAGTATTAAGTTGGGAGCTGGTTGCATATTTTTGGTATTAAGATATTTTTGTTGTTGAGCTTGAACGCTTTCTTAATTGATGGCTGCTTTTAGGCCAACTATGAATATAAGTATGCTTACTCTCCAAGGAAGGTTGTATCCTAGTTCTAAAAAGCTGTACCTTTTTAGATTATATTTTAAACTTACAGTTAAATTTTGGGTTTTTTAGGTAAGTTTAAAGTTGAACTAAAATTCTGTTCTGGGCAACCAGCTATCACCAGGCTCGTTAGGCTTTTCACCTCTACCTATGAATCTTCTCACTATTTTGCGACATAGACGAGTTCATCCTGTAAGGATTGTTCATAGGTAGCTCGTCTGGTTTCGGGGGGTCTAGCTTAAGTTCTCTTTGTTAGACTATGTCTAGCTAATCCATTATGCAAGAGGTACAAGGGGTAATCTTTGCTGTGTAGTGCTTTTAACTTTTTCTTTCATCATTCCCTTACGGTACTGTCTCTATAGCTCCAACTTAAATTTCTATCTCCTATACTTTTAGCAGTTGACTAAATGTTTTGGTTCATGGGTTTGTGTTAGTTGAATTTACGGTTGTTTGGGCTAGGTTTGGCTCAAGATGGTCAGTTTTACATGAAATCTTCTGGGTGTAGGCCGGATGCTTTATTTAAGCTACATCTTGTTTTATCCAAGCACACTTTCCAGTACGCTTACCTTGTTACGACTTGTCTCCTCTTGTGTTTGTTGAAGTTTGAATATGTTGTCTTTGGGTTTGTTTCACTTGAGGAGGGTGACGGGCGGTGTGTGCGTGCTTCATGGCCCGATTCAACTGAGCACTCTATTCTCAGTTTACTACTAAATCCTCCTTTAGTCCTTAATTTCATAAGGACTTTCGTGGTAGTTATTCTAGTGTAGAAAATGTAGCCCATTACTTCCCACCCCATGGGTTACACCTTGACCTAACTTTTTTATGCTAAGATGCTTGTGCTTACTGTTCTTCCTTTTTAGGGTTTGCTGAAGATGGCGGTATATAGACTGAATTAGCAAGGGGTGGTGAGGTATATCGGGGTTTATCGGTTATAGAACAGGCTCCTCTAGGGGGATATGAAGCACCGCCAAGTCCTTTGAGTTTTAAGCTATTGCTAGTAGTTCTCTGGCGGATAGTTTTGTTTGGCTAACTATCTAGGTTTAGGGCTGAGCATAGTGGGGTATCTAATCCCAGTTTGGGTCTTAGCTGTCGTGTAATTGGAATTATTAAAGTTACTTTCGTATTATATTTTTGTATTAGCTATAGCTTTTTACGGCTTAGATAAGATTTAACTTTAGCATGGGATTGTTTCTGTGACACGCTATACGCCGTATATCTATTAGTTTGGGTTAATCGTATGACCGCGGTGGCTGGCACGAAATTTACCAACCCTGGTTTAATATGGCTTAGTCGAATTTTCATTCATGGCTTAATTTTTATCACTGCTGTATCCCGTGGGGGTGTGGCTAAGCAAGGCGTTATGAGCTACGTTTTGTGTGCTTGATGCCTGCTCCTTTAGGTCGGTTAACGATTTAGAGGGCATTTTCACCGGTATGTGGAGGCTTGCATGTGTAATCCTATTAATAACTAATAGAAAGGCTAGGACCAAACCTTTATGTTTATGGAGTCTGATGACTCATCTAGGCATTTTCAGTGCCTTGCTTTAGTGTCTTTAAGCTACATTAAC